ATTTTTCATATAAAAAAATAAGGATTCGAGTCGTGATTAATTATTTGATATTTCAGTATGTATACGTACGTATACAGAGTCATCTTTTCTGTAGTTTCGATAGAAGGATTCGATTCCTCTACCAATGCAGTCAACTCCATTTGTTAGAACAGCTTCCATTGAGTCTCTGCACCTATCCTTTTTTGATTCTCGCTTTCTGAACCCTTGTTTTCTGAACACAGGATTTGGCTCAGGATTGCCCATTTTTAATTCCAGGGTTTCTCTGAATTTGGAAGTTACCACTTAGTAGGTTTCCATACCAAGGCTCAATCCAATCAAGTCCGTAGCGTCTACCAATTTCGCCATATCCCCCTTATGAGGCCGAGATCTCATTGTGATCCCCCCCTCTTATGTTGGAACCCTTGAATTCATTAGATACTGATTCCTATATCGAAAAAGTGTCTGCTCCTATTTCTTACCCATCTTCTTTCATCTCTATCGGTGGGCCAGTATTTGGTCCAATCGGAAATGATTCTATCATTGATGTATCTGCAATTCAATATGGATGGATATATCCCACATATACATGTCTCTCTCCCTCTCATTTTTCCCGCGCGATTGGGAATACTGGAACGGTCGATATTCATTCTTCTTTTTTTTCGTCCTATCTCCTCCCTTTCCGAATGAAACCAGAGGAATGTCTCATTATGATCTGAATTGCATTCTTATCTTATCCTTTCCTTAGGACCGATCCGCTCTAATCTAATAGAATTTAGAATTAATAGAATCTGCTATAACTAATATGGATATAGTTATATATAATTATTTCAAATGTAATATTTTGCATTTAAAGAAAAAAAATTCGAAATCAAAGAAATAGAAATTTCTAATAATAAAATTTCTAATCTAATAATAATAGAAAATATAATAAGAATTAATAGAATGATAATATAAATCACTCGAATTTTCAATAAAAATTCTATATAGTTATAGTTATATTATAATATAGAAGAATATTCTTATGATATTAATTAATCATTTTTAATGGAATAGAATTCGATTCTTCATTCTATTAATATTAATTATTAATAGTTAAGATTCTGGTAGTTTACCGAATTCCTATGCACTATTTCTGTTATGTGAGCCCGCTTAGCTCAGAGGTTAGAGCATCGCATTTGTAATGCGATGGTCATCGGTTCGATTCCGATAGCCGGCTTTTCTCTATTTGTCCGATTTTTTCCATGATTGATAATGTCTCCTTGAGATCAAGGAATATTGAAAAGACTCCTCCCTTTTTTCTTTTACAAATGTCGGGTCACCGATCTATTATGTCGTGGGAACTTACAACTATGAATAAAAAACTGATTGGAGCAGTGAAATCTCTACAGAACAAATCAAGAAAAGGATCCTTAACTTCCTATATATACAAAATAATCCGGATATTGATACAATTCATCATTCTTCTTTGTAGTACTTCAGTAGATTTATCTTCGTTTATCGTTTAGTTCAGTCTGACTTAGGTTTATTCTGTAAAATGAAATTTCAATAAAATAAATAAAAAAAAAAGGGGGGGAGTCTTTATGTCTCGTTACCGAGGGCCTCGTTTCAAAAAAATACGCCGTCTGGGAGCTTTACCGGGACTAACTAGTAAAAGACCTAGACCGGGAAGTGATCTTAGAAACCAATCGCGTTCCGGGAAAAGATCTCAATATCGTATTCGTCTAGAAGAAAAACAAAAATTGCGTTTTCATTATGGTCTGACAGAGCGACAATTGCTTAGATATGTTCGTATAGCTGGAAAAGCCAAAGGGTCAACAGGGCAGGTTTTACTACAACTACTTGAGATGCGTTTGGATAACATCCTTTTTCGATTGGGTATGGCTTCGACCATTCCTGGAGCCAGGCAATTAGTTAACCATAGACATATTTTAGTTAATGGTCGTATAGTAGATATCCCAAGTTATCGCTGCAAACCCCGAGATATTATTACTACGAGAGATGAACAAAGATCCAGAGCTTTGATTCAAAATTATATTGATTCATCCCCCCACGAGGAATTGGCAAAACATTTGACTTTTCACTCATCCCAATATAAAGGATTAGTAAATCAAATAATAGATAGTAAATGGATCGGTTTGAAAATCAATGAGTTGCTAGTCGTAGAATATTATTCTCGTCAGACTTGAACCTAACTAAAATAACAAAGCTTCGGACAATTTTGCCCCCCCCTTTTTCGCCAAAGTCAAGTAAATAAGGGGTTTGATCCGGATTTTTCTCCCACTCACGTATCACAAATGGATCAGCAGTGAGATTTTCATTCTTTTCCACTCTTTCCGGTATTTTCCATACCACAGTAATTAGGAAGAATCTCTATCAAATAAAGGTCTTACTGTTGGAATAATGGTATCAATTGTTATTTGATACATTGCGGTTGGTAACGTTGGTGAATTAGGTGAAGGTACGGAAAGAGAGGGATTCGAACCCTCGGTAAACAAAAGTCTACATAGCAGTTCCAATGCTACGCCTTGAACCACTCGGCCATCTCTCCTACATAATCTTATGATTATGACCCAGAAACCGAGTGAATAGCGAGTCATTCATATTATTGCAATACAGGTACGACCGATCAATTAAATTCTAAATAGAAAACTTTTCGTCAAAGAAAGATCTTCCGTAGGCTCGAGGGATAAAAAAAACTTCTCGAGTTCTCAGAATCCGTAGGAAAAATTCCTTGATTCCTCAACTTAGATAAAATAGTAATAATTGGTATACTACTCAATTTGAATGAAATCCAATCGGATTCAAATATTTCCCATCTATCCCTGTCCAAAAGGGACAATTTGAGTGGAAGGTCCACATCCTTTTTTTTTTAGAATGAGTCTGTTTGTTTTTATGTGATTTCGTACTGTACAATTCCTTTGTTTGTGGGATCATTTTCCCTCGAGGGGGAATGAGAAGAATTATCGAATGGACTGTTAACTATGCCTAGATCTCGGATAAATGGAAATTTTATTGATAAGACCTCTTCAATTGTAGCCAATATCTTATTACGAATAATTCCGACAACTTCAGGAGAAAAGGAGGCATTTACCTATTACAGAGATGGTGCGATTTGATTCTTTTTTTTTTTTTATTTATTTACCGCCCTCAGTCTTATGAGAAAGAGACATGATTCGGGATACAAAGAAAAAAGATTCTTGAAATAAACCTACGCTTGATGAAGGTGAAGTTAGTTTGGAGATAGAACAATTCCTTCTGTCGTGTATCCCCGATTGATGCAGCCTCAGATGCTTCAATTGTCGATTCTAGTATTGAGCGAAAGGTTAACCTATAGGTTCTGTATTGCAGGTCAATACTACTTCACTAGTACCAATAGGCCGCATAGGGGAAGAAGCACTACACCTAGGAATCAACAACACGAAAACTTTGTTATAAATTACTCCTTTTCCTTATCGGGATCGGGACTAACAAGAATGGTTGGGACAACAAACATCCATCTCGTTCGTACTTTGGATACCCGTATAACCATCGAAGATCGTTGAAGTGACTAATTCCTGGAAATAGAGGGCGTTGAGGACAAAGAAATTGTTGGAGTTACCATTTCTATCTAGCACCAACAAGCTTGGTGTTAAGAAAAGACAGACCTCTTGCAGGAAGGATGGCTAGAGATTTCTTGTAAAAACACCAGCCCCTGTCAGTTCATAATAAAAATATTTCAATCTTTTTTGATTCCATGGATTATTTCCCTTATTACTATGCACAGAAGGGAGGAGCCGTATGAGATGAAAATCTCACGTACGGTTCTGGAACGGAGATTCTTTGAATAGAATGAACGACCGTAACGGATGTCGGCTCAATCCGAAGGAAATTATGCGGAAGCTTTACAAAATTATTATGAAGCTACGCGACCAGAAATTGATCCCTATGATCGAAGTTATATACTCTATAACATAGGCCTTATCCACACAAGCAACGGAGAACATACGAAGGCTTTGGAATATTATTTCCGGGCACTCGAACGAAACCCATTCTTACCACAAGCTTTTAATAATATGGCTGTGATCTGTCATTACGTGCGACTATCTCCACTATAGAAAGAAGGAAAGAAAGATCAAATCTTCTAGTAAATACTAGAAACAAAATAGGCTTTCTACATATGCATCGTCCAAAGCAACGATTTTTATCAGCTGTAGCAAAGAAAGAGACTTCATACGAGCCGAAATATGAAGAAATAGGTATGGCCTATATACTAGATTCTATGGATAAAGGATCTAATTGATGGAGGAAGCACCGTAAAGATCAATTAGCGAGGTTGGGGAGCCGATACAATAAGAACTGCTTACTTATGTCATGATATGAGATAAAAGTTAGGAATCAACTTATGTAATAGAGTCGATCTACTAAGGTATTGAGCAGCGGTGTAGCATCAGATCCCAAAGATAGTAAGTCCTTTCTTTCTTCTGGAGGAAAGTCCTTTTCAAAGATTCTATATGAATTTCTATATGAAACCGAGATAGTTACCTTTCAGAAAATTCTAACGATAGGGGTAGATACCTATGTTCTTCTGAAGGTGGGAGAAAAGATAAAACTGATTATTGATCAAAATTAGAGTTTGAAACTCATGTAATTAACCTCTTCTGGTTAACCCGAGAAAAAAAAAATGGGATAGATTTACGAGAAATCTTATTCAGTTAGATATGGTAGATTAAGATGGGACACCAAAAGAATTGATTGCTGAGCCGTATGAGGTAGGAAACTCTCAAGTACGGTTCTAAGGGAAGGAACCACCTATTCCGGCCGGGGAGAACAGGCCATTCGACAGGGAGATTCTGAAATTGCGGAGGCTTGGTCCGATCAAGCTGCTGAATATTGGAAACAAGCTATAGCGCTTACTCCAGGTAATTATATTGAAGCACATAATTGGTTGAAGATCACAAGGCGGTTCGAATAAGAACACTCTCTTTTTTAATTCATTAACTCTCTTTTTTAATTCATTATAATATTGGATCCATCAATCAAAT